AAAATTTTGGAAACTATACCCTTATTTCCGTGACGTCCAGCGACTTTATCACCCACTTTTATTTCCCGTTTTTGTGAAATATATACACGAATTATTTCTGGATTATAACTAGAACCCCTCCTTTTCTGGATCCATCTCACATCAATAACTCGACCTATACCACCTACAGGTAGTTTTAGAGAAGTTTCTTTTGAAGTGGACAGCTGAATACCAAGTATGGCTCGTAATAATCTATCTTCTGGAGCATACGAGGATTCTTTCGACATCTGAGGGGTTAATTTACCTACTAAAATATCGCCCGTCTCCACCCAAGACCCTAACATCACAATCCCGTTTTTGTCTAAATTTCGGAGTAAATGCGCCTCTAGATGTGGTATTTCTTTAGTGATTCTTTCAGGCCCTTGGCTTGTCACATGAGTTCGAATTTCATATTGCCGTATGTGAAAAGAAGTATAAATTTCCTCATATACTAGACGCTCGTTAATGAGTACTGCATCCTCAGAATTGTAACCTTCCCACGGCATATAAGCTACTAATAGATTTTTTCCCAAAGCGAGTTCGCCACCAATTGTAGCAGCGCCGTCTGCTAAAATATGGCCCCTTTTAATACATTTACCTCGCACAACTTGGGGTTTTTGATGCATACAAGTATTTTTGTTGGAACGTTGATATGTAACTAAAGGAATACTTAATGTATTTTTTTTTACCGACAAAAGAATCTTATCAGTATCGGTATACAGGATCTTTCCCTCATTTTCGGCTATAGCGGGAACCCCGGAATCGAGAGCCACTTGGCCTTCTAATCCAGTTCCAACAATGCACTTTTCCGATCGAGAAAGCGGAACTGCTTGACGTTGCATATTAGAACTCATTAACGCACGATTCGCATCATTGTGTTCGATAAAGGGAATTAGGGAAGCTCCAAGAGAAAAATATTGGAGTGTAAAAATACTTCGAAAATGAACTTGCTCCCACTCAATAGTGAGGAATTCTTGACGGTATCGCGCCGGAACAATCTGTTCTTCTTGACTCCCTCGATTCAGTGCCAAAGAATTTCCTGTTGATACCATATAGTATTCATCTTTATTTGGCGATAAGTAAAGCATTCGTACTTTTTTTGATCTCTCAGAGATTTCATAAAAGGGGCTTTGTAGAGCCCCCCAATGACCAATCCTCGCATGAATTGCTAAAGATCCTATAAGTCCAACATTGATTCCTTCGGACGTATCAATAGGGCAAATGCGGCTATAGTGACTAGGATGGATATCTCGTATCCGGAAACTCGCAGTTCGCCCGGTTAATCCGCCAGGACCCAGAAAACTCACCTTTCTCCCATGAACTATTTGTGTCAATGGATTAGTTCGATCCAAAACTTGAGATAATGGATGTAATCCGAAAAACGATTCATAAGTACTTGTTAATGTAGTTGAAGTTACTAAATTCTGGGGAATCGGTATCAATTTATGTCTAATTGCTCCACACATAGTTCCTCTAACCATATTTTCTAAACGAACCAGGGCCAATCCGAATTGATCTTGTAAGAGATCCGCTACAGAACGAATACGTTTATTTTTCAAATGATTCATATCATCAAGTATACCCATTCCAAACTTCATTCCAATCAAACGATCCGTAGCTGCCAATATATCTCGCGGTAACAAAAATGTATTCTTCGGAGGTATATCAAGATTCAGTCTACGATTCATATTTCGCCGACCTATTCTTCCTAATTCACACCTTTGTTGAAAAAATTTCTTTTGTAATTCCTTGCATAAGGATTCAGAAAATACAGGATCTCCCCCCATACAAGCAAATTGTTGATAAAATTCTAAAATGGCATTTTCCTTTGACTTAACAATTTTTTTCTCCTTATCATTCAAAAAATACAAGAAAATCTCAGGGTAAAAAACATTCTCGAGAGTTTCTCTTAGGCTCGAGCCCATAGCTGATGATAGAACTAGAATAGATATTTTCTGTTTCCTACTCACACGAGCCCATATCCTTGCTTTTCTATCAATCTCTAATTCTAATCTTCCCCCCCAATCTGATATTATGGTGCCGGTATAGACTGAAATTCCATTATGGTCCAATTCTGACCGGTAATAGATACCAGGGCTTTGCAATATTTGATTGATAACAATTCTGTATATTCCATTTATTATAGAGGTACCCAGGGAATTCATTAAAGGAATGTTTCCAATAAAAATAGTTTGTTCTTGCATATCCCTACAGGTTTTCCAAATTAATCCCGCGGATACATATAATTCAGAAGAATATGTGAGTGATTCATATAGAGCGTCTTTTTCCGTTATTAAGGGTTCTACCAATTGATAGGTTTCCACAAATAATTGAAATTCAAGTTCTTGATCTGTATCTTCAATTTTTGGAAACTTATAAAATTCTTCTGTTAAGCCCCGATTAATAAACCTAGAAAACCCTTCAAATTGTATCTCATTAAATCCGGGTATTGTAGACATTTCTTCATTTCCACTCCCAAGCATTTTTTAACTCCCCCCCTTTTTTTTGCTCATTCTTCATCAAATAATCCGGATCAATATAGCAATGAAGGAATTTACTTTTTGTTTACTAAATCTCATGAAATTCTACGTATAGGAATTTGCACCAAATACAAACAGAAAGGGGTAATTCCACTGAGATTTAGGGTGCTTTGTATATAATATCAAAACAAAAAAAACTGAGTGAATTTCTACCATTATTATGATATTCCGTATTCCAATTCAATAGAATACTATAAATGTAACTCTATTCAACATTTAATCTGTTCAATGAGATAAAGACAAAATAATCGTAAAAAATAAATTCTAGATTTTATTTTTTAGTACTTATTTCTGGATTCAATTGTTCCAAAAATAATTCGCAAAAAAGAGAGAATCTTTTTTTACTCGAATTCATAGAATACGTAACTGTTAAAATGTGTAAGTAAAAAAAAAGGGGGGGGGGGGGGGTTTATTAAGAATGCACAGGGATTATTACAGCATATATGCCCCTCTTTTTTATTATATTACAGTTTTATTCGGAACAGCAACGGCCATGTTTTATCAACATTTCTCTTTATTCAATCTATTCAAGAAAAATTGGAAAAAGTGAAGTAGGAGAATTTAATTAAAATTTCATATAAACATGGGGATCCCGATAAGATACTTGATCAGATCATATCCGTGTAATAATGTCAATTATGGGGTTTACATATACCTATAATAGCTCTTATAATTTAAATTCATACGCGTTTCTTTAACTCCCTATCATTACTTATATGATTAAGTAATCATAACGAAAACACAGTTTTAGATGTAAATCTAAAAATTGTTCATGAATTTCCAATCAATAGTTAACGGTTCAAATTTGTGCTAATTTTTGGGTTTTGTAACTGAAAACTTTATTTATTTTTCAATAGAAGGAATAAAGAATAATTTAATTTTTTTTAAGAAAGGGATTAAAGAAAAAAGGATCCAAAATACAATAAAAAAGCACAAGGGGAAATTTTGTCATTTATTTTTGTCATTTATTTTAGATCGTTTTGGCGGCATGGCCGAGCGGTAAGGCGGGGGACTGCAAATCCTTTTTCCCCAGTTCAAATCCGGGTGCCGCCTGATAACCAAAAGAATCAAAATACCTTATTCTGTTTTGATAATTTGCTATGTTCCGCAGCAAGTTTAGGAAAAAACTCTGGATACTTGCTAGATTCTAAGTATCTGGGGGGTTCTGGTCTATAAAATGCCTTCAATTAAAGTTTAAGATTAGAGTCGTGAAAAAAAAGTTGTATGATAGCCCATTAGACTACTAATGTAGTGTCTACCGGCGGAGTATTATAAATTTGGATAGGAAAAATTCAATTGTTAGTTGTGCAAAGAGTGCAACTTTGTATACAGACTCAGTAAACTTTATAAGTACTCTGGCATGCAATCAATTTAGTTTTTATTTAGCATATGCATAAATAAATTAAAAATAAATTTTGACTTTAACCTCTAGTCAAGAACATAATAATACGTATTCAAGTGGTTCATAGGGAAAATCGAAGATGGTAAGATTTAAATCAAAAATAAATAAAACAGCGAGATTCCATATATAATGATAATGATCTATCTTGATTCTATAATATAGTTTTTTGACTTAATGAAAAGACACAAAAATAAAAGTAAAGAATGGGTCTTATTATTATGACATGTTCTTAACATTCCTTTTTTGTTACTTCTACTCCTTCAACGGCTGTTTATGTTTATTTTGCTTGTGCGTACGGTTTTCCTATAAATTTTATAATTAAAAGAACTATATTTATTATATTTGGATTCGTTCATCAATAGTGTTTGATCAACCCCCCCCCTTTGACTATGCGATAGAAATTCTACTATATATTAGTGAACAATAATTAATTTAAAGAGATCGAGGACACAACTCACATGGATATAGTAAGTCTCGCTTGGGCTGCTTTAATGGTAGTCTTTACATTTTCCCTTTCACTCGTAGTATGGGGAAGAAGTGGACTCTAGAAGTACAAATAATTAAGTTTCGGAATAAACCAGGATTCCTTTTTTTTAGACCATTCTGTTCTCCAAATACTTTATTTTAAATTTTACTTTTATTCCTTCATTGATTTCCATCGTTCTTTCAATGGATATAAGAATTCATAAAAAAAAAAAAAATAAGAAATAGAATCGGAAGAGTAAAAATTTTATTTAGGATTATTTCAGAATGATTTTAATCAACTCAAACATAAATTTTATATATATGAAGATAATAGTGTCGATTGATAGATATTAAACTAACCTGTATCTTCATACACCTAACTTGTTATAGTACAATAACAATACTAGATAATATGGTAAAAAAAATGTTCTACCATACTATCTAGTATCTCATAGATTGCTGTTTTCATAGAATACGGGTATAGGTCAATAATTAAACCACGAAACTTGTACCCTTTTTTATTTCTTCGCTGCAATCATTGATAAGAACTAAAAAGTAACAAGTTTAAGTTTTAATTAAAGTTAATCACTTTGACTTACTGTTTTTACGTATATTATAAGTAAAAAAGCAGTAGGGACTAGAATGAACAGTGCAGTAGCAATAAATGCGAGAATATTTACTTCCATAATTTTTTTATTTAATTCGCAATAACTCGGGATTTAATCCCATAGAGATGATAAATCTTTTGGCTGTTAATTCAATCGGATGAATATACACTCGATGTAATTGAATTGGATCAATATCATGACTAAGAATATCTGACAAATTGATTCATCGTCAAGAATTGAATAGCATAAACACGGAAAGATCTTTTATCCCATAGTGAATTACAACTGAATTCTAACGTAAATTCCTGATAAAATCAAAAACACCTTTAACTTTATTTTTATTTAAAGTTTTCTTTTTTTTCGTGGATTTGACTCCATCGGGACTGACGGGGCTCGAACCCGTAGCTTCCGCCTTGACAGGGCGGTGCTCTGACCAATTGAACTACAATCCCAAGGAAATAATAGAATAAAGTGTACAATACACATATTCGTATGATTTTACTCAAATGCTTTCCAATATGTTATTTATCAAGAACAGCATGGATTATTTATAATCTGTTCATTATTTCCAAATAAATAGGATAGTAAATCTTTCAAAGAAAAAGTTATTTTTTATTTCCTCTTTTCCTTATACTTTAGACTTACGGATCTTAAAATATTAATCTAGATCATTATCAAGACCAAAACTTGTAAAAAAAAATAGTGATTTTGCCGTTTTTTCTATCGAGATCACGCATTTTTGAAGACCAACACATAGGTTCTATTATTTAATGGTGGATCCGCGAATTATTGGGCCGAGCTGGATTTGAACCAGCGTAGACATATTGCCAACGAATTTACAGTCCGTCCCCATTAACCACTCGGGCATCGACCCGGTAAAAATCAATCCAGGCTTTGTGATAATCCACGATCAACTTCCTTTCGTAGTACCCTACCCCCAGGGGAAGTCGAATCCCCGCTGCCTCCTTGAAAGAGAGATGTCCTGAACCGCTAGACGATGGGGGCATACTTTCACAACCGCCATCATACTATGATCATAGTATGATCAGTTTTTTGAAATTGTCAATATAATTAAATTATATGAATCAATCTGAAAGATCTTTAGATCTGTCACAATTATATATAATTTTTTTTATTCCTCAGTCGTTCAGTCTAAATCTATATTATATAATTAAAAAAAAAATTATATTTTAATTTTGTCTCTAAGAATTTGGAGAACACGCATAATCACTTTATTAATCATTCGAGGAAATATTTTAAATTTAGGTTGAATTAATAGTACATATATTAATTAAATTTATTTTGTTATGATGGGAATTAGGGTCCGGCTTGATAAAAGTACTTTGCATTGATATTTTTGAAATTAAAAAAGAACCCTTTTACTTATACTCAAAAGTATACCCTAATAACTAAAACTAAACTCAATTATATAACTCTAATTTAGAGTCTCTGAACGAACCACTGTACGTTTAAAAGAGAAAAAGATATTACAACGTATAAGATCTATATATATAATATGTATATACACTAAATACATAGCGGTCTATTGAAAAATGGATCCAATCATGCCCTTTTAACTCAGTGGTAGAGTAACGCCATGGTAAGGCGTAAGTCATCGGTTCAAATCCGATAAGGGGCTTTGGTTTTTCATAAAATTACCACGGTAGCATTCATATTTGAAGGGATAATATAATTTTTTTTTTTGTAATAAAAAAGTTAAAAATTTTATTAATTTATAATTATACTTAAACTATATTTATATTAATTAGAATGAATTAGAATTCTAGTAACAAGAAGGGTTGAACAGTTGTTATTATGTTTGTTATATGTAATATATTAATACTTAATAGTATTAAGTTTATCATGAACACTAATAGGTTGTGTACTTGAATCTCAAAATATTCCTAATTTTTTATTATAGCAATCAATTATAAATCAACAAAAGTAAGTGGACCTAACCCCTGGAATCCGACCTATATCCACTATTCTGATATTAAAATAAAAAATTTGAACAGTGAAGTTTTTTTTATTTTCATATCTCTTTGGACTACACGGTAATCTGTCGATATTGCCGATTAAATCTTTTTGTTCATATAAATTAACTAAACTAGTATAAGTTAGGAATAAATAGCTTTTTTCTTTACAGAAAAGAGTTTATTCTAAGTTACAAGATAAGAGACGTTTTAACTCTTTTTAGTCCATAATAAAGGAAACAATGTTTTTGTTCCGACAATGTAAAATGGGTGTGAGAAAAAGTAAACTATAAAGTAATAAAATATATGAGGCTGAATTAGTTTAATTCACATATAAATTAGAAGAAGCTAATCTTTGGAAAAAGTTTTTTAAATTTTCCAAAGGAATTCTGGAATAAAATTAGGTGAAGGAACGAGAGTAATATATATAGGGATCCGTGGGTAGCGAGAAAGGGGGTTACTCGTTTTTTGAACAGGTCTTTCAAAAAGAAACT